AAGGGATTCAAATTTCGCGTCTTAAATGAAATGGGCAGACTAGAATTAGCCGTATTCTATGAAATACGATAGTATGGTAGAAAGAAATATCTGAATCTTTCTACCATACTATCTACTATTGTTATTGTAGTGTATATAAGGTGTATTGTAATCCGGGTTAATTTAATAGAGATCAATCTACAATAGTATCGTCATATTCCTATATATTGGTATATATCGATATCAATTACATATTATATATAATATAATGTATATAGTGCCCCCCCAATTCTATTTCTTTGCTTTATCCATCTGTCTTGTATTTAATTTGTGTTGATTTCAATCAATTTGAAATAATTGAAAAGCGACTCGTACGATTCTAATTCCTGGATTACTGATTATTTTCAATATGAATCCCGATCAAAAGAATCAAGGGCCTCTTCGATGGGTATAATAAAAGAAAATAAAGTAATCTTTTTATTAGCATTCCGACGAAGAAGTCATTGATCGATCAGTTGACATATGATCTATGGAAACTTCTTCGGATTTCAAAAAAAAAAGGGGGGGAAAAGATTAGTAAACCTCTTTTAACGTTTGAACAGTGAGTTCAATAAAACAAGTACAACATAAATAAAATTGCCAAAATATTAAAACAAACGGGAAGTGCGCAATATGTGACTCGCCCAAGACAATATTTTAGTCTGTGTAGTATCTCGTTAGAGAACTACTATGTCTGTGTTGTTTCCGATAGAAAATGTGTATCTACGTAATGTAATAACAGAACTATATTTCTCTTTGAATAAAGGGAAACAAAAAAGTAAAATAAAAAAAGTGCAACTCTTCCTCACGGTCCATATCTAATTTTAGTAAGAGTCGGTTCATCGAAATCGAAAATTGATCAAGAATTCAGTTGGAATAAATTTACTACCATTTGTATTTCTTTTACTTTGTATTCTTTTTACTTTCGAAATACAAACACGGAAATAATTGAAATATTTGTTTGATTGAAAGAGTATTCTTCATATATATTATTCATAAACTATATTACTACACGAAAACCCAAGAGAATTTTGAAATGCAGATATTTTTTTATTTCTATTTCAATTTAAAAATTGAATTTTAAATTGAAATAGTGTTGAAATAATGAAATTTCAACTAAAAAAAGCTTTTCAGAACTGAACGATTTATAAAAAAAAAAATGGATCCAGTTTAATTCCTAAACTCAATTACAATTAGTAGTACTTCTAGAGTCCACTTCTTCCCCATACTACGAGTGAAAGGGAAAATGTAAAGACTACCATTAAAGCAGCCCAAGCGAGATTTACTATATCCATGTGAATTATGTCCCCTATCTATGAAGGAATTCTTGAATTATTGTTCACTAATAAATAATAGTGGAATCACTGGCGCAGAGTCAAAAATTCTGACCTAACGTCGTTGATGAAACAATCCAATAAATCCAACTCTAACTTATAAGGGGTCTTATAAGATTTCTAGTATAATCAGAAAAGATTAAGCACAAGCAAAATATGCGGAGACCCCCTTGGAAGTATCAAAGAAATGCTACTAATATGTAGAAATACTAAAAATTATGTAGAAATACTAAAAATCTATTCTTTCTTTTGTTGTCCTTCATTAAGTTAAGTAAAAAGCCTAAAAAAATAGAAGAAAGGTAGATCACTACCCAACCCATACCCTATTTCTTTCCCATTTTGTTTTGATCTAATCCTTACCGTCCCTTATTGTCTCTATGAAACAATCGGAGGACGCCCTATTATGTTCTGTTCTTGACTAGGGGTTAACGAAAAAAGAAAAAAGGTATAGTATATAAGGTATATTAAGTAAAAGCCAATTACTCAATTCAATCGAATTAATATTGATTGAATGCCGGAGTACTCAAAGACTTTGATGAATATGTCTACAAAGTATCTTCTGGCCTTTCCGCAACTAAAAACGGAATTTGATTTCCGTCCTGCTATCCAATCTAATTCAAAACCCGGCCCGTAGACACTCCGTTAGTAATGGAAGGACTATCACGATTTATCAGTTTCCTCCGTTTGCTTCCGCCGGAAAAATTTCCCAAATTCTATCAGCAAAACAGAAGAAGGTATGTCAATTCTTTTGGTGATTAGGCGACACCCGGATTTGAACTGGGGAAAAAGGATTTGCAGTCCCCCGCCTTACCGCTCGGCCATGCCGCCAAAACGATACCAAATCAAAATCTATCAAAAAATTATCCTTTTGTCTTCTTATTTATTGTACTTGTATTTTGAATCTTAATCCCGTTTTCCTTAATTCCTTTTCTAAAAGAAATCTTTCTTTTTTGTTTGAGTTGGATCCATCCCTTCGATTGATTGTATAGTATCTTAAAACCATACAATCTCTAAAAATTTCCCTTACTTTTCTAGTGAAAAACAAAATTTTGATTTTTCAGTCATAAAAGAAAAAATTCAGCACAAACTGGAACCTTTAACTATTATATAATTCATGAATGATTCGTATATATAATTCATGAATGATT